AAGACTCGCAGAGATACGAGGCATTTCCACTTTACTTAAACTTAATACTTATTTTTGAGTAGACTTCGATTTGAAGTGTAAGTTGAAGTTTATTGTATAATAATCTATATTATAGAAAATATTCTATTCTATAATATAGAAAGTTCGATTTGCTAAAATAAAAAAGAAAATCGAAAATGTAGAAGAATAAAGTGTATAAGAAGTTTCCCTTTATATTAAATATTAAACATGTATGCGGAAGCTATAAGATCGAACTTATCTTTTATTGTCGTTCTATTCGGGACAGCCCGAGTCGTCCTCTATCAAAAGAGAATTTCGATTCAATGAAAAATTGAAGTGAAGTAGGAAAATTTTATGATAATTCCCTAACGAAAACATATAAACATATCTATAGATATCTGGATAATAGATATCTGTGTACCAATTTCAGTTCTGGGGTTTACATATACTCATATGTTTTGGTATAATTGAAATTGAGGCGGAGTTTTTGCTTGAAAAAAAAATAAAAAGGGATTAGTTCTATCTCAATTTGTATTTTCTTATGTCATTAGAAAATCTCAATTTCGAGATTAAAATACCAGAATCATTCATGAAGTCGAAGTAAGTAGTAAATAGTTACTGGTTCCAATTTGTTGGCTGAACATCCACATTTTCTTTTTCAATAGAAAAGCGAAAGAAGTTTTTAGCATTGTGGATTTTTAGATCTTACACGATCAATCGAAGCGATTGATCAAATCCAAAACCGAAAAGAGGTCTTTTTTTTTTTAGGAAAAAATTAAGTAAAACGGGAGTGAAAATGAAAGTACAATAAAATCCATTCAGTAATCCGATAAAATTTTCATCCATTTTATATCATTTTGGCGGCATGGCCGAGTGGTAAGGCGGGGGACTGCAAATCCTTTTTCCCCAGTTCAAATCCGGGTGTCGCCTGATCAACAAAAAACTCGAAATCTCTTCTGTTCGGCTGATAGAACTAGCAAAATTATTAACTACTAGAAGGCGAGGAAGGAGACGGTTCACACTTTCTTTGCTTCTAGGCCTGCGATCTAAAGGTTTTAGAGTTGTGAATCCTCGGTCGCACCTAGTATTAGTATTAAATAGTAAAGGAAATATTCTATTTACACTGCTGGAGGGGCTATCAAGATTACAAGATTACCTTCTACTCGTGAAGTGTCTAATGACTGTATCTTGAATCAGATTGTATAGCCTGATAGGAAATCGGATTCCATTAAAAGTTTTCGAAAGGAGTGGAAGGTTCTTTCTATATCTATATGACGGACTTGCGATAATCTCTGAATATTATGGGACCCAATCGATATTAGATTGGCTGGATAATTGTCTTTTCTAGAAACGAGACAAAAGGGCAAAAGGCAAAACTTGCTTTTCGGCAAGTCCTAGTCAAGCCCCTTTTCAGGGGGATACTAGAAGGGAGTACGAATTAGACCAAATGAAGAACTAGAAGTCTGTAATGGAATGGAATAGATAGTGATTTATCTTTTTTCAAATATTCCTCCCTTTCCGTTTTTACTTATGAAAGGAAAAAAAAAACAAATAGGCTTTAGTATTTTTTTCTTAGTCCTACACGTTCCCCATCCCTTGGGATGTTACTACGTATTTTGCTTATCTTTAATCTTTCCCGATTCGAAATCGGAATCAATTTATTGGATTGCTTTCTCACTCATTTTTTGTAAGAATCCCCTTTTTTTTGACTATGCGCCATTCATTCCACTATTATTAGTGAGGAGTAATGGAATAATACCTTCATATTTTTAGAGATAGGGGACATAATTTACATGGATATAGTAAGTCTCGCTTGGGCTGCTTTAATGGTAGTCTTTACATTTTCCCTTTCACTCGTAGTGTGGGGAAGAAGTGGGCTCTAGAAGTACTACTAATTGAGTTGAGGAATCAAAGCGTATCAAAATCAAATCAATTGTTTTCTAGATTGTTCTGAAACGGAAACTATTTAAAAGAAAATCAAAATGAAATATCTTAATGGAATTTTGAATTCCATTGGAATTCAATGGAAACGATGATAGGAATCAGACTCTTTCAATCAATGGAATGGGGTGGGGCTTTTACTATCTTTATACTTTCTAAATTATAGATGACTAACGAGCAAAATCGGACCTTTTTTTGATTTCTTTCCCTCTTTACTGTTCCAAGCCAAGAAGAAGTCATTCTTTTTTAAGTTAAGTCTATACGCACTTTCTATGAGAAATTCGATCGAGATAGTGGTTGTCTAACAAGAGACTATACGTATGAAATAATCGCGTGGGCGAGGTACATATTGAGTATTTACCACGTGGTTTCTAATTTTCGAAAGATGGTTTGCGCTTTATCAACTTATTTTAAGCATGATTTGACCATTAAACCTCGGTGAGGTTTTCTCTTGCTTTTTAGTAAAAAGAAAAAAATTCGAATCCTAAGATCAAAATTTTCTCAAATTGATTGGAACAAATACGATGTAGCTAATTGGGTGTTATGTCAATTCCATAACATACAATGTATGTTTATGGTATTAATATATACATACAGGAACGAGAGTATTGTAGATTGATCTATACAAACGTTACTATAAAGTTTAGAGACTTAGACTAAGAGATCGATAGTATGGTAAGAAAGAAAGATTCATCTCTTTCTTTCGTACCATACTATTTCATAGAATATTGACGATTAGAGTCCGCTCATTTCATTTAAATTAAGACGCGAAATTGGAATCGTTTTCATTTGACTTCGTCCATTTTTGATAAAAAATAGTAAGGAAAGTGTCGTTCAAAGTCATTTGAAAATGGAAAGAAATTAATTATTTTGGCTGACTGTTTTTACGTAAATAATAAGTAGAAAAGCGGTAGGAACTAGAATGAATAGTGCAGTAGCAATAAATGCAAGAATATTGACTTCCATAATCTCATCGGTTTTTTACTTGGAAATAATTCGGGATTTAATCCCCTAGAGATGATAAACCTTTCGTTAAATGACTAAATTCCCTCTGAATAATCTTAAATCGGATCAATACAATATAATATCATGAATAACAATATGGGATCTAGCAAATCAATTCGTCGTTCAGACGTGAATAGTATAACATAGGAAGTTCTTTTATCCATACCGATCAAAATTTGGATTCCTGAACCAATCAATCCAAAATTCCTTTATTTCGCATCGCTTTTCTTGTTTTCTTCTATAACCTGCCTTGGGGCTTCCTTATACAATTACAATAATCTGCTGAAGTATCATCAGATTATCGATTAATCCACTTGTTAGAAACCTAAAAAAAAAAAAAAGAATAAATCGAAATGAAAAAAAGAAATAAAGACTAATTTTGGGAATGCAATTTTGACCCCCCGACACCCTTTTATAGTTTAGTTCAGAGAAAGGAAAAAAGCATTGATGTATTTATTGGATCCGTCGGGACTGGCGGGGCTCGAACCCGCAGCTTCCGCCTTGACAGGGCGGTGCTCTGACCAATTGAACTACAATCCCAGTAAAATAAAATTAAAATAAGGGATCTAGCAAAAATTTTTATTCTTTCTTTTTGATATTCTTATGATATGAGGTCTCTCTTAAGCACAAGAAAAAGAAAGAGGGGTTATACCGTCTCGTGGTAGATTGGCGAATTATTGGGCCGAGCTGGATTTGAACCAGCGTAGACATATTGCCAACGAATTTACAGTCCGTCCCCATTAACCGCTCGGGCATCGACCCAGGAAGAATCAATTTTAGGCTTATTGGTAATCCATTATCAACTTCCTTTCCTAGTACCCTACCCCCAGGGGAATTCGAATCCCCGCTGCCTCCTTGAAAGAGAGATGTCCTAAACCACTAGACGATGGGGGCCTACTTGCCTAATCCTAATCGCTCTCACACTATAATAATAATAATATTATTAGTTATTTTTTTTTAATTGTCAAGTCAATATCATAGACTGATATGATTAGATTCGAGGGATCTTTCGGTTTTTCAGAATTGTATAGAATTTTTTTATTCGTCATTTCTATTCATGAATTGTGTATTAGAATCGACATTTTCTATAGAAAAATAAATTAGGTTTAAGGGGACAACTAAAATCTCTTCATCAAACGATTCGATGAAATTTATTGAAATTTCTTTTATGTTGAATTGGTAAGTGTATATGTATGTTATGTAGCAATCAAGTGAATTTTGTTTTGATAGGGATCATTTCAATAAAAGAAATTAGGGGGCAGCCAGTCTTGAAACAATTCATTTTATCCTAGACTTGCTGGGCAAAGCCATTTGATTATTCAAAAATTCGAATTAGTCACCAGTTGCTATAAGTCTACTGGATATACTTATATATATATAATGAATATATGCATAGAGATACTTTATCTACATTAGAGACTCGTTCGGAAATTAACTAAAAAGCCCTTTTAACTCAGCGGTAGAGTAACGCCATGGTAAGGCGTAAGTCATCGGTTCAAATCCGATAAGGGGCTTTTATTTTTGTCAGAATTTTTTTTTAATAAAAAAAGGAATTAACTGATAATACGTTATAATTATACTGAGTTAGAATTTAGAATATAGTAGTTCTAGTTACAAAGTGTAACATTTGTTTAGTTAATATTCATTATTATGAATAATCCTAAGACACCTCTGGGATCATTAAAGATCCCAACTTTGCATTATATCAATCAAATCCATTGGAAAGATTCCAAACCACCAAAAGAAAAAGTAAGTGGACCTGACCTATTTAATTATGACTATATCCGCTATTCTGATATTAAAATTCGATAGAGATGATATTTGAATTGGAATAGCTGACCCCTCTCCTTTTTTAATTGCATTTCGTTGGACTTCAAAAGAATTTGTCGATATTTCCGATTAAATCTTCTTGTTCTTAGATTTTTTATGAGAAAAATCGTTTTTCGCTTACTATACATACAGAGAAACCTTTTACATCCAGAGAAACCTTTCTTCCAAGTCACAAGGTAAGAGCCATTTCGACTATTACTATCTTACTATCTTTCTTTGCTTCG